TTGGTAATTGCTGGGGTGTAGTGCATTAAGGTGGGAGGTTGAATAAATTAATTCTTTTTACTGTAGTATTAGTACTAATATGCTTTCTGAGGGGTATGGCCCTGGGTGTGTGGGAAGAAATTACAAGTAAATATTGGTGGAAAGGTACAGTGAAATATTAATTGTAAATATTTGTTGCTGTGCAATTTCTCAAGTGAGAAAAAAAATGTTAGTAGGCGGATGTCTCTTTACGGTGGTTACCTCAGAAAGTGTGGGTTAGCGGGTTGCATTTTGGGTTTAAATTTGCATAAATTTATTTTAAATGTAAATAATAATAAAAATTTTTCTTTTATGTCCTGTGACCATTGACTGAATAACACCTTATGGGTGGGATGGGGGCCAAACTATTCGTGCTACAATGACACCATTAAATAGGGGGCAAACACTGCCATGCCCTACCTTAACTGGATATCGGCGGGATTCAGCCAGAGGGATTCCACTCCCGGCTAGGCAATGGTGATGAGTACATCCCTACTCAGTAGGCCATAGCGGAGCGAGCTCCCGTAGACCGGCTAAGAGGGTGACAGCACTGTGATCCATCACAAATGTCTCATTTAAGGGGAACGTATGGGCGAGTTACGTAGTGTGTACCTGAGGTAGGAACCAGATGCCGTTTACAGCTTGAGGATAGTTACTCTTCATGGTGTGGGCTTCCGGCGAGGGTTAGCAGGGGTTGTGGATGGAATGATGGTTTCACGGAGGATGTTAGGTTAAGAGACCAACTATACGGAAGAATATCCATGTTGAAAGGGTTAGCTAGAATGGGATGAACCATAGACGAGATGTGCGTATGTACAATTAAGCAAAGGTGGGGCATATAATATCCATGGGGACGGTAATTTACGGGGAATCAAGGTGGTCATGTGTTTGGTCCTGTCAAGAATGTTAAATCCGTGCTTGTAAGCATGTCTTGTAATCATGGATAGGGGAGGTTTGTAGGGTATGTGCCATGTATGATTAAGCATGTGTAGTACTATGTATTAGACATGGGGCAAAGCATTAATGTACTATATACATAGTGAAGGGGAGGTTATATTGTAGATGTAAGTACTTGCATGGTACTTAAAAGTTGTACACTCAAAGAAAATAAAGTGCAGGGAGTAATTTAAGTTAGAATTTCAGCTTTGGGTGCTGGCTGTAGAACAGGATGTTCTCTCCCTGAAGTGTCCTGGGGAGTAAGATTCTCCATTATCCGGTTTACAAGACCGAGGTATTGGCTTATACTACAAGGACGTTACCATTTGAGTAGCTTATTTTCAATTAGGGAGGATAGAGGAATAAGGGTAATAATAGTAAGAAAATATATAATGGATGCTATTTGACCAATAGTTACGAAGGGGTATTCCACTGGTTGACCTCCAATTCATGTGAGTGTAAGTAGAATAGCCACTAGGGTTCAGAACAAGCTTTGACCAATTGGTCGGAATATTATGCTTTGTTGTTTAGATAGGTGGATTATTGGAATAATTGCTAGAATTAGGATGGAGAGAATAAGGGCTAGAACACCTCCTAGCTTATTGGGGATGGATCGTAGAATGGCATATGCAAATAGGAAGTATCACTCTGGTTTAATGTGGGGAGGAGTATTAAGGGGGTTTGCTAGGGTATAGTTGTCTGGGTCAGTTAGAAGGTCGGGAGCAAATAGGGTTAAACTTATTAGGAGAAGAAGGAGAAAGATTAACCCTAAAATATCTTTAATTGTGTAGTAGGGGTGAAATACAATTTTGTCAGAGTTGGATACTAATCCTGATGGGTTATTGGAGCCTGTGTCATGCAGAAATAAAAGGTGGATAGCAGCTAAGGCTGCAATAATAAAGGGTAGAATAAAGTGGAAAGTAAAGAATCGTGTAAGTGTGGCTTTGTCTACTGAGAAGCCTCCTCAAATTCACTGCACGAGGTCTGATCCGATGTAGGGAATAGCTGATAGAAGGTTTGTAATTACTGTGGCGCCTCAGAAAGATATTTGGCCCCATGGAAGGACGTAGCCTATAAATGCTGTGGCTATAGATGCCAGTAGTAGGATAATACCGACATTTCAGGTCTTCAGAAAGAGAAATGATCCATAGTACAGACCTCGTCCAATGTGAAGAAACAGGCAGATAAAAAATATGGAGGCGCCGTTAGCATGTAGATAACGGATAATTCAGCCGTAGTTTACATCTCGTGTAATATGGGCCACTGAGGAGAAGGCAGAGGAGGTATCCGGCGTGTAATGTATGGCTAGAAATAGGCCGGTGGCAATTTGGGTAATAAGGCAGATACCGAGAAGTGAGCCGAAGTTCCATCAGGATGAGATGTTGGACGGTGTGGGTAAGTCAATGAATGAATTGTTAATAATTTTTGCTAGTGGGTGTGTTTTACGGGTAATGGTCATTAGAATTCTTATAGTTGAAATACAACAATGGTTTTTCATATCATTAGTCATGGTTAAATCCATGTGGGAATAATGACATATGCTTTATTTTCATTAAGTATTATACTGGTAATAGGGTTTATGGGATTTTCCTCTAAGCCTTCGCCTATTTATGGTGGTTTGGTGTTAATTTTTAGTGGTGCTGTAGGTTGTGCGATTACGTTGTATTTAGGGGGATCCTATATAGGATTAATAGTTTTTTTAATTTATTTGGGTGGGATAATAGTTGTTTTTGGTTACACTGCAGCAATGGCAATTGATGAGCATCCTGAGTCATGGTTGTCAAGCATGGATATTTTGGGAACTATAATAATAGGTTTAGTTATGGAGTTTACTATGGTATTTTTGCTGGGTGGGGATCCTATTAAGACGGTTGAGGGTGTGACTGTTACTGTAAATTATAAGACTGTGGCCAGTTGAATAATTTATGAGGGTGAAGGACCTGGGTTAATTCGTGAGGATCCTACAGGTGCAGCTGCTTTGTATAATTACGGGGTTTGGGTTGTTTTAGTTACTTGTTGGGCATTATTTACAGGTATACATATTGCCATTGAGCTTACTCGAGGTGGAGGTTAGATGACTAAGAGTAGTATGAGAGTAGGTGGAATAAAGAATGATAGGAAGTAGAGTTTGATTAGGCCTTTTTGGGTTGAGGTTAAGGTGGAAATTGAAATTTGGGTTATTGATGTTATTTTTGGCATTGTTTTTTCTAGTCAGAGTAAATCTAGCAATATGGATGTAAGGTTTTGGCTTGAAGTTAGGCCTGAGTGAGGGCTTAGGCGGTGTGTGGTAGTGGAGTAAAATCCTAGTATATTAGAAAAGTAATAGATTTTTACTGGGGTTTTTAGTTTTGTATTGTTGGTTATAAGGCTGAGTTCTATAGCTAGTAGGAGGCCTAGGATAGTAACTCCTAGGGCTGCTAGTTTGAGGTAGAGGGGTATAGTTGTTTGGGGGTAGTGGGTAGGGGGGATACAGTTGGAGATAAGAAATCCAGCGAAGATGCTTCCGATTGCCAGGCGGTTAATTGGATTTATTAGTAAGGGGCTATTTTCGTTAATTAAAATTAGGTTAGTGGATCGGGGGTGGTTTGTGAGGGTAAAGAAAATTATGCGAATGCTGTATGCAGCTGTAAGGGAGGTGGCTACTAGGGTAATTATAAGGGCTCAGGCGTTGGTATATGATATATTGGCAGCCTCAATAATTAGATCTTTTGAGTAGAAGCCTGTTAAGAAGGGTGTGCCTATAAGTGCTAGGTTGCCAATAATAAGAGAGGAGGCAGTGAATGGTAGGGTATAAAATAAACCTCCTATTTTTCGGATATCTTGTTCGTTATTAAGGCTGTGGATAATAGAGCCTGCTGATAAAAATAGTATGGCCTTAAAGAAGGCATGGGTGCAGATGTGAAGAAAAGCTAAAAATGGTTGGTTAAGACCAGCTGTTACTATTATAAGACCTAGTTGGCTTGAGGTTGAGAAGGCAATAATTTTTTTCATATCATTTTGTGTTAGAGCACAGATGGCTGTAAATAGGGTAGTGATAGCTCCGAGAGTTAATATAAGTGTTTGTAGGGGTAAATTATTTTCGAATAGGGGGTGGAATCGAATAATTAGGAAAATCCCTGCAACTACTATAGTACTGGAGTGGAGTAGTGCTGAGACTGGGGTAGGGCCTTCTATGGCGGAGGGGAGTCATGGGTGGAGGCCAAATTGAGCTGATTTTCCGGTAGCGGCAAGAAGGAGGCTAATTAGGGGAAGAGAACTTGGGGTAGAGTTAATAATAAATATTTGTTGAAAATCTCATGAGTTGGCGTATAGTAAAAATCATGCTATTGCCAGGATAAACCCAATATCACCAATGCGATTATACAGGATTGCTTGTAATGCAGCTGTATTAGCATCTGTTCGACCGTGCCATCAGCCAATTAGCAGAAAGGATATAATGCCTATTCCTTCTCATCCAATGAAGAGTTGGAATAAATTATTAGCAGTAATAAGGGTAATTATAGTAATAAGGAAAATAAGTAGGTACTTGAGAAATTGGTTGATATTTGGGTCAGAGTGTATATATCATATTGAGAATTCAACGATTGATCATGTGACAAGTAGTGCTACAGGGGTAAATACTATGGAGAAAAAGTCTATTTTGAAGCTTAAAAATAATTTAATAGTTTGAATAGTTGTTCAGTGTCAGTTTGAAATTATAAACTCTTGACCTGTAAAGATAAATATAGTTGTGGCTAGTAGGCTGATAGAGAGGGAGAATATAATGGCCAGTTTTACGTAATGTGGGTATAGGGGATTGTTGCGAGGATTAATAAGGGTAATTATAATAGGTACTAGCAGGGGAGCTAGTGTTATTAGGGCTATGGAGGAGAACATTATACTTTTATTTGGAGTTGCACCAATATTTTTGGTTCCTAAGACCAATGGATAACTTCTATCCTTTAAAAGTTGAGAAAGCCAGGCTATTAAGCATGGGAGCATGAGTTAGCAGTTCTTGCATACTTTCTCGGTAGGTAAGAAGTTATTAACTTCTAATATTAGATTCACAATCTAATGTTTTAATTAAACTATAGCTACAGGGGGTTAGTCCCATGATTACTTTGGGATTTAGTGTAAGGAGGATGATTGGTCCCAAGTGTATTAATATTAGAGTATTTTCACGTGTAAATAAGGGCTTAAAATTGCTAGTGCTGTATGTTAATGGCCCTCGTTGCGTGGATGTAAACATATGGAGCGAGTATAGAGCTGTAATTAGTATATTAAGTCCTGTGAATACAATAGTAAAATTGGATCAGGAGAAAGAGGCTACAATTGTAAATAGTTCCCCCATTAGATTGATGGTTGGGGGTAGGGCAAGGTTGGTGAGGTTAGCTATAAGTCATCAGAGGGCGAGGAGGGGAAATAGTGTTTGTAAACCTCGGGTAAATATTATAGTTCGGCTATGAATTCGTTCATAGTTTGAATTTGCCAGGCAGAATAGTAGGGATGAGGTGAGTCCATGGGCGATTATGAGGATAATAGCGCCGGTAAAACTTCAAGGGGTTTGGATAAGGATGGCTAGAATGACCAGTGCTATATGGCTAACGGAGGAGTAGGCAATGAGAGATTTTAGGTCGGCTTGTCGTAGGCAGATGGAGCTTGTTATTACTATTCCTCATAGGGATAGGATGATGAAGGGGTAGCTTATTTTTTCTGTCAGAGGGTTAAGTATAGGAGTAATTCGTATTATGCCGTAGCTTCCTAATTTTAGTAAGATTGCTGCTAGGACTATTGAGCCTGCAATGGGAGCTTCAACGTGTGCTTTGGGTAGTCACAGGTGAAGACCGTAAAGGGGTATTTTGACTATAAAGGCTAGTATACATCCTAGTCATGTAATAGAGTTGGTTCAGGAGAGTAATATTTCTTTAGTAGTAAATAGTATTGTTAGAAGATTTAATGATCCCAGGTTGGCTAAGTAGTACAAGAGTGTAATAAGCAGTGGGAGGGATCCAGCTAGTGTATAAAATAAAAAATATGAACCTGCATTAAGTCGTTCTGGCTGATAACCTCAGCGGGTAATAACGATTAAGGTGGGAATTAAAGTGGTCTCGAACAGAATATAGAAGAGGATAAGTTCTGTGGCTGTAAATGTTATGATTAAAGAAATTTGTAGGAGAATTAGTATTGATATATAAAGCTTTTTTCGTGGCAGGGGATTATTATAGAGGTGTTGTTGAGTTGCTAGAATTATTAGGGGTAAAAGCCAGGCTGTTAGGGCAAGGAGTGGGGATGTTAATGGGTCTGAGAAGAAAATTAGTGATAGGTAGCATAATATATTTGGTAGGTACAGGGGTACAAGGGCTAGGGCACTGATTAGTAGACTTCAGGCTATTGTATTAATTCATATTGTACGGTTGTTTGAGAGTCATACTGTTGGTAGTAGTATAATTGTTGGTAGAATAATTTTTAGCATTGGAGTAGGTTTAGGTTTTGTACATAGTCTAAGCCATATAAATTAGAGATTAAAATTAGTAGGGCTAAGCCGACTGCGGCTTCACATGCGGCGAAGACTAGGAGAATAATTGGTATTATAAATGTTAATGTTATATGTATATTTAGGGTTGTAAGTGTAATTAAAATAAATAGTGATAATATTATGCCCTCTAGACATAGTAGGGATGATATTAGGTGGGATCGATAGATTAGTAGTCCCAGCAGGGATATGGAGTATGCTAGTATTGTGTTGATATAAATAAAGGGCACTTGATAAATATGATTTATCATAATCTAATGAGTCGAAATCATTTGTTTTTGATTAAACTATTTATCAATTCAACTCAATCTAGTCCTTTCTGAGATCATTCGTAGGCCAACCCTACTACTAAAATAATAATTAAAGCAAGAATTATATTAGTTGTTAGTATTAATTTATTTGTTTGGGTTGCCCATGGAAGGGGGAGGAGGAGGGCAATTTCTAGATCAAATAGAAGAAATGTAATGGCTACTAGGAAAAATTTTATGGAAAAAGGTAGGTGGGCAGAGGTTGTGGGGTCAAACCCACATTCATAGGGGTTATGTTTTTCTGCGTAGGCATTAGGCTGTGGAATTCAAAATGTAATAGTAATTAGTAAAAGGGCTAGAATAATATTTGTAATTAGAGTTAGTGCTATGTTTATTACTCTCTCTCAGATGTAACTGAGGCCTACTGATTGGAAGTCGGTTGCACTACTTATACTAAGAGAGTAAGATCCTCATCAATAAATAGAAATGTAGAGGAATAGTCATACTACATCTACGAAGTGCCAATACCATGCGGCTGCTTCAAAGCCGAAATGGTGATTGGATGTAAAATGATCTATTTGTAAGCGAAGGTAGCATGTAGTGAGGAATGTGGTTCCGATGATGACGTGTAGGCCGTGAAAGCCTGTTGCTATAAAGAATGTAGAGCCATAAATTCCATCTGAAATGGTGAAGGGGGCTTCCGAGTATTCTGATATTTGTAGGTAGGTAAAGTAGATACCCAATGCAATAGTTATAAATAGTGCTTGGGCTGACTCTTCTTGGTCAGCTTCTATTATGCTATGGTGGGCTCAGGTAATTGTTACTCCTGATGCAAGTAGAACGGCTGTATTTAGTAGGGGGACTTCTATAGGGTTAAGAGGAAAGATGCCTGTAGGAGGTCAGTGTCCTCCTGTTTGTGGGGTTGGGGCTAAGCTAGAGTGGTAGAATGCTCAGAAGAAGCCGGCAAAGAAGAAAATTTCTGAAATAATAAACAGGACTATTCCATATCGAAGGCCCTTTTGGACGGGGGTGGTGTGATGTCCTTGATATGTTCCTTCTCGGACGACATCTCGTCACCATTGAAATATGGTTATTGCGCTGGCTAGTAAACCTGCTATGAGGAGAAGGCTGTGATAAAAGTGGAATCATATAATTAAGCCTGAGGTAAGTAGGAAGGCGGACAGAGCTCCTGTTAATGGTCAGGGGCTTGGGTTAACTATGTGGTAGGCATGAGCTTGGTGGGTCATTAAGAGTTATCGTGTAGGTAAAGGCTTACTAGAAGTGTAAAGACGTAGGCTTGAATTAAGGCTACACCTAATTCTAGGGTAATTAGAAGGATAATTACAATAACAGTAATTATAGATGAGGAGAAATAAATAGATATTAGAGTTAGTGCGGTGTCTCCAAGTAGGTGCATTAGGAGATGTCCTGCTGTAATATTAGCTGTTAAACGTACGGCTAGTGCTATTGGTTGAATGAAGAGGCTAATTGTTTCGATAATTACTAGTATGGGGATAAGAGGAATAGGGGTTCCTTGGGGTAAAAAGTGGGCTAAAGATGCTTTTGTTTTGAATCGAAACCCTATAAGTACTGTGGCCGCTCATAGGGGGATTGCTATTCCAATATTTATAGATAGTTGGGTGGTTGGTGTAAATGCGTAAGGTGTGAGTCCAAGGAGATTATTAAGAGCAATAAAAGTGATCAGGGTTAGAAGTATAAGGGATCAGGTTCGTCCCTTGGTGCTGTGATTTAGTATTAGTTGTTTTAGTGTGAGTTGAATTAATCATTGTTGAAGTAGAGAAATTCGGTTGCTGATTAATTTATTGGGAGGTGTTATTAGTAGGGTGGGAAATAAGATAATTAATGTAATTAGGGGGATTCCTAGAATTGTTGGGATATTGAATGAGGCAAATAGATTTTGGTTCACTTTAGTTCTCAGGTTGCATTATGTTTTTGTATTTTAATTAATTTTGATATTGGAGAGGCATAGAAGGTGAAATTTAATACTTTTAATTGAATAGTGTAAAATAGGGCCACAACTATTGATATAATTACCAGTGGTCATGGCGAGATGTCTAGTTGGGGAATTCGCTGTAGGGATTAATATTCCCAGTCTTTAACTTAAAAGGTTAATGCTTACTAGCTTTACAGCGATACAATGTACAGGTAGGAGGCTCAGACTTCAAAGTCTTGGAAGTAAATAAATTCTAGAACGATGGGTATAAAGCTATGATTTGACCCACAAATTTCTGAGCACTGTCCGTAGAAAAGGCCTGGTCGTATTGAGGCTACTATAGCTTGATTTAAGCGTCCAGGGATTGCATCTGCTTTAACGCCTAGTGATGGTACAGCTCATGAGTGTAGTACGTCTTGTGATGAAATTAGTATACGGATATCTGCTTCTATTGGCAGGGTGGTGCGGTTATCTACTTCAAGAAGTCGGAATTCGCCAGGCTCAAGAAAATATGTGGGCATAATATAGGAATCAAAGGCTAGGTCTTCGTAGTCTGAATATTCATAGCTTCAGTATCATTGGTGACCAATAGCTTTAAGGGTTAGGTATGGTTTATTGAATTCGTCTGTTATATACAGGATACGTAAGGATGGAAGGGCAATTATAATTAGGATAATGGCAGGTAGAATGGTTCAGATGATTTCAATTTCTTGGGCATTCATTGTGCTTGTATGTGTTAGTTTTGTGGTAAGTATTAAGGAGATGATATACAGGACTAGGGAGCTAATAAGAAAAATAATTATTAGGGCATGGTCATGGAAGGCAATAAGTTCTTCTATAATAGGGGATGCTGCATTTTGTAGGCCTAGTTGGGCTGGGTGGGCCATGTAAGATATATAGGGGTTAGTCTATAACTTAACTTTGACAAAGTTATGTAATTATTTTACTAATATCTTATTGAAAAAGTCATAGGGTCTATGGAGTTGGCTTGAAACCAATTTTTGGGGGTTCAAATCCTTCCTTTTTCGTTGAGAGTTTTTACATAAGTAGCTTCTTCAAATGTGTGATAGGGAGGGGGGCAGCCGTAAAGTCACTCGAGGTTGGAGGATAGTTGTTCAACAATTATGACTTTCCGTTTTGAGGAGAAAGCCTCTCAGATTATAAAGATTATTAGGATAACTGCTGTTAGTGAAATAAATGAACCTACAGATGATACAATATTTCATGTTGTGTAGGCATCAGGGTAATCAGAATAACGTCGAGGCATGCCGGAAAGACCAAGAAAGTGTTGGGGAAAGAAGGTTATGTTTACACCTACAAATATAATACTGAAGTGAATTTTAGCGTAAGTTTGGTCGAGGGTATAACCAGAGAATAGTGGGAATCAGTGAATAAAGCCTCCTATAATAGCAAATACTGCCCCTATGGATAATACATAGTGAAAGTGGGCTACTACATAGTATGTATCGTGTAAAACAATATCTAGTGATGAGTTGGCTAGTACAATCCCGGTTAGTCCACCTACAGTAAAAAGGAAAATGAAGCCTAGGGCTCATAGTATTGCAGGAGATCATTTAATGTTGCCGCCATGTAGTGTGGCCAGTCAGCTGAAGACTTTTACTCCGGTGGGGATGGCAATAATTATAGTGGCTGATGTAAAGTATGCACGGGTATCTACATCTATTCCTACTGTAAATATGTGATGTGCTCATACAATAAATCCTAAGAAACCGATGGATATTATAGCTCATACTATTCCTATATATCCAAATGGTTCTTTTTTGTTAGAATAATATGTTACGATGTGAGAGATTATTCCGAAGCCGGGTAAAATAAGAATATACACTTCAGGGTGGCCAAAGAATCAAAATAGGTGCTGATATAAGATTGGGTCACCCCCACCAGCTGGGTCGAAGAAGGTGGTATTAAGATTGCGGTCAGTTAATAATATGGTAATTCCAGCAGCTAGGACGGGGAGAGACAGGAGGAGAAGAACTGCTGTAATAAGGACTGATCATACAAAAAGAGGGGTTTGGTATTGGGTCATGGCTGGGGGTTTTATATTAATAATTGTAGTAATAAAATTAATGGCTCCCAGGATGGAGGATACACCTGCCAGGTGTAGCGAGAAGATAGTTAAGTCTACTGAGGCTCCTGGATGAGACATATTTCCGGCTAGGGGTGGATATACTGTTCAGCCAGTCCCTGCGCCGGCCTCTAGAGTTGAAGACGCAAGTAGTAGGAGGAGTGATGGAGGGAGGAGTCAGAAGCTTATATTATTTATTCGGGGAAATGCTATATCCGGCGCACCAATTATAAGGGGTACAAGTCAGTTTCCAAAACCCCCAATTATAATTGGTATAACTATAAAAAAGATTATAATAAATGCGTGAGAGGTAACGATAACGTTGTAGACATGATCATCTTCTATTAAACTCCCAGGTTGTCCTAACTCGGCTCGAATTAGGAGGCTTAGGGCGGTTCCGACTGCCCCTGCTCAGGCTCCAAATAGAAGGTAGAGTGTTCCGATGTCTTTATGATTGGTTGAAAATAGTCAGCGATTTATGAACATAGGTAGGAGGAAGGTAAAATGGCTGAGTAAGCATTAGACTGTAAATCTAAAGACAGGGGTAAGTCCTCTTTTTACCAGCCCTGAGGTGATATATCACATTGAATTGCAAATTCAGAGAAGCAGCTTCAATTCTGCCGGGGCTTCTCCCGCCTTTTTTCCCCCAACGGCGGGAGAAGTAGATTGAAGCCAGTTGATTAGGTTATTTAGCTGTTAACTAAATTTTTGTGGGTTAGAGTCCCATCAGTCTAGGAAGGGCTTAGCTTAATAAAAGCAACTGATTTGCGTTCAGTAGATGTAATATAGAGTTTTGCAGTCCTTAGGGCATAGCAGAAATTAAGTAAATTATACTTACTGAGGGCTTTGAAGGCTCTTGGTCTTATTAACCTAAATTTCTAGATTATTAATATTAGTGGTGTTAGGGGTAGAAGGAGGGTGGAGGAGATTATAAGAGGAGTGAGGAGGGGGGTTGGTTTTGTACATTTTAGTTGTCAGTTAATTTTTGCGTTGTTGGATGTAGGAAATATCGTTACTGAGATAGAGTATGTTAGGCGTAAATAGAAATATAGGTTCACTAGTGTAAGTATGGCTATGGTGAGGGGGATAATAAGGCTATTGTTGTTTGTAAATTCTTGTATAATAATTCATTTGGGGGAGAAGCCTGTAAGCGGGGGTAGGCCCCCTAGGGATAATATTATTAGTGGAATAACAGGTATAGCTCATGTAAATTTATTTCAGGTGTGGGATATAGATAGGGTTGTTGTATTTGAATTTAGATAGAAGGTTATAAAGATAGTGATTGTTAGGAATAAATAGATAAGTAGGCTAAGAATAGTAATGCTGGGGTTGTAATGTAGAACTGCTATTATTCACCCTATGTGGGTAATTGATGAGTAGGCTATAATTTTGCGTAATTGTGTTTGATTTAGTCCGCCTCAGCTGCCAATTATAATTGATATCATGGAAATTGCTACTAAGGTATTTATATTAATGGATGGGAAGATTTGGAATATAATTGAAATGGGGGCTAGTTTTTGTCATGTGAGAATAATTATGGCGGGAATAAGGGGAATGCCTTGGGTTACTTCTGGAAGTCAGAAGTGAAGAGGGGCCATGCCTAGTTTTATTGTCAAGGCAATTAATATTGTTGTAGCTAAGAATTGGCTTGTGGGGGGATTAATAGTTCATTGTCCGGAGAATAAATTGTTTATAAAAATTATTATTAGGAGGAGCATGGATGCGGTTGCTTGAATTAGGAAATATTTTGTAGCTGCTTCTGTAGAGCGGGGATTTGTAGTCTTAGCTAGTACTGGTACAATAGCTAGTATATTTAGTTCTAGTCCTACTCAGATGAGGAATCAGTGTGAGCTTAGGATTGTAATTATAGTTCCTGTTAAAATTGTGAAGAAAATAATGAGTTGGGCTAGAGGGTTGATGTTAGTACGGGAAGGATTGAAACCAACATTTTCGGGGTATGGGCCCGATAGCTTATTTAGCTGACCTTACTTAGAATGTGGTGTAATAGGTAGCACGGAGAGTTTTGAGTTCTCAGGTATGGGTTCAACTCCTATAGTTCTAGAAATAAGAGGATTTGGACCTCTATAATTTACTCTATCAAAGTAACTCTTTTGTCAGACATATTTCTATGTTTGGGGAGGTACAGCGGATGTGAAAATTGGTATTGAGATATATCACATACATAGCGCTAATGTGAGGGGTAAAAATTTTTTTCATAGGAGATGTATAAGCTGGTCATAACGGAATCGGGGATATGCTGTTCGAATTCATAAGAATAATGCGGTTAGTAGAAGCGTTTTGGTTATAAAGTTTGCTGTATATAATTCTGGGGTAAGCAGTGTGTGGGGTGCTGCTAAAAAGATGGTGGTGGTTAAGGCGTTTATTATGATGATATTTATGTATTCTGCTATGAAAAATAGGGCAAATGAGCCTGCGGCGTATTCGATGTTGAATCCTGAAACTAGTTCTGACTCGCCCTCTGTTAGATCGAAGGGGGCTCGGTTGGTTTCGGCTAATGTTGAAATAAATCATATTATGGCAAGAGGTCATGATGGAAGAAGGAGTCATAAGTGTTCTTGCGTTGTAATAAGTGAGTGTAAGTTGAATGAGCCACTTATTAGTAGAACGGAGAGGAGGATAATGGCTAGTGTGACTTCGTATGAAATTGTTTGGGCTACGGCTCGTAATGCACCTATTAGTGCATATTTTGAATTAGATGCTCATCCAGACCATAGAATTGAGTATACAGCTAGGCTTGAGATTGCTAATATAAATAAGAGGCCTAGGTTAAAATTGATTAGGGGGAGAGGTATAGGTAGGGGGGCTCATAGGAGGAGGGCAATGGAGAGTGCTAAGGTTGGAGCAATTACGTATAGAATTGTAGTGGATGCTGTGGGAAGTAGTGGTTCTTTTGTAAAGAGTTTTATTGCATCTGCAATAGGTTGAAGAATTCCGTAGGGGCCAACAATGTTAGGGCCTTTGCGGAATTGCATATAGCCCAAGATTTTTCGTTCTGTAAGTGTAAGAAATGCTATAGCGATAAGGGCTGGGATAACAAGTAGGAGTAAATTAATTATGAACAAGTTGTTAAGGAGAGGAGTTGAACCTCTGGTAATAAAGTTTTAAGTTTTATGCAATTACCGGGCTCTGCCACCTTAACAAGCCCTGGTTTAGGGCGGGTGAAAAAATTACAAAATTAAGATGGAAGTCATTAGGTTTGTGAGGGCGCTTATGAAAAGTGGGCCCTATTTCTCTTGTCCTTTCGTACTGGGAGAAATATTTAATAGATAGAAACCGACCTGGATTACTCCGGTCTGAACTCAGATCACGTAAGACTTTAATCGTTGAACAAACGAACCTTTAGTAGCGGCTGCACCACTAGGATGTCTTGATCCAACATCGAGGTCGTAAACCCTATTGTCGATATGGACTCTGTAATAGGATTGCGCTGTTATCCCTAGGGTAACTTGGTCCGTTGATCAATTTATTGGGTCAATGAATAAAGGTTCACTTAGACTAGTAAGGTCTTGGTGTATATTTCTCGGGGGTTATATTATGCTCCGAGGTCACCCCAACCGAAATTTATAGTACATGGACTGTAATTTAATGCCTGTGGGTTTTTAAGTTACTGGTTTGTACTATTAAATTAAAGCTCCATAGGGTCTTCTCGTCTTATTTAAATATATCCGCCTCTTCACGGATAGGTCAATTTCACTGATTAAAAGTAAGAGACAGTTAAACCCTCGTGTGGCCGTTCATACAAGTCCTTATTTAGAGAACAAGTGATTATGCTACCTTTGCACGGTCAGGGTACCGCGGCCGTTGAACATGTGTCACTGGGCAGGCAGTGCCTCTAATACTATTTATGCTAGAGGTGATGTTTTTGGTAAACAGGCGGGGGTAGAGTTTGCCGAATTCCTTTTACTTTTTTTAATCTTTCCTGAATAGCATGCCTGTGTTGGGTTAACAGTTAGGATAATGGGCAGATGAAGTTGTGGGATAAGGTGATTTGGCTGTTAACTAGCAGTGGTAATTCCGGTCTGGGATAAGCTTATGCAGGGAGAATAATTTCATGTTACTTATACTAACATTATTACCTCTATTTGTAAATAGATTAATCCAATATGTTATAGGAGTTCAGTGAAATGGGTGGAATTAGAGGGGTAAGGGTGTTGAGCTTGAACGCTTTCTTAATTGGTGGCTGCTTTAAAGCCTACTGTAGTAGTTAGGTGTTTTACTCTCTATATAAGGTTGTTTCCTATGATCTAAAGAGCTGTCCCTCTTTAGAGTAACTATTAAATTTACGGAGGGATTAGGAGTTCTGTGAGTAAATTTAAAGTTGAACTGAAATTCTGTCTTGGATAACCAGCTATCACCAAGCTCGGTTGGTTTGTCGCCTCTACCCATAGATCTTCCCACTATTTTGCCACATAGACGGGTATGCTCTTTAGCTGTCCGTGGGTAGCTCGCTTGGTTTCGGGGAGTATTATTGAAGTTCTTTGTACGATATAGTTTCTAGTTAATTCATTATGCAAAAGGTAGAAGGGTTTATCTTTGCTTTTTCATGCTTTGTGAGGATTTGTCTTTCCCTTGCGGTACTGTATCTATTGCGCCTAAGTTCAATTTCTATCACCTATACTTTTGTAATGGGTAAATGATTTAATTGATATAATTAGATAATATAATAGTCTATGGTTTGGGCTAGAATTAGCTCAGAGCGATCGGCTATTTGCGATATCTTCCGGGTGTAAGCTGGATGCTTTAGTTTAAGCTACGCTTTGGTTTATCCAAGCGCACTTTCCAGTACGCTTACCATGTTACGACTTATCCCCTCTATATCAGCGTATAGTTGTTTGTTGTTAGTGCACTATTAGTGTGATGTTTGAGGAGGGTGACGGGCGGTGTGTGCGTGCTTAATGGCCTTATTTCAATCAAGCTCTCTATTCTTGATTTACTGCTAAATCCACCTTGGGACTTTAAATTTCATAAAGGCTGTCGTGTGATTTTCTGATTTAGAAAATGTAGCCCATTACTCCCGCCCCATTGGCTGCACCTTGACCTAACGTTTTTATGATAATACTTCTGCTTACTATGCTGTCTTTAGGGAGTTTGCTGAAGATGGCGGTATACAGGCTGAGGGCAAGGGGTGGTGAGGTTTATCGGGGTTTATCGATTACAGAACAGGCTCCTCTAGAAGGATATAAAGCACCGCCAGGTCCTTTGAGTTTCAAGCTGTGGCTTGTAGTGTTCTGGCGAATAATTTTGTTAGTTAAGTTATTGAAGTTTAGGGCTAAGCATAGTGGGGTATCTAATCCCAGTTTGTACCTTAGCTATAGTGTGTTCAGGATAATAAAGCCACTTTCGTAGAATATTTTACTATAACCAGGGTTTTCTACAACTTAGTTATAGGTTAGCTTTATTAATAGTAAGTCTTAAACACTCTTTACGCCGGACTCTATTAACTTGAGTCAATCGTATGGCCGCGGTGGCTGGCACGAAATTGACCGACTCTGGATGTCAGTATAACTTAGTTAAACTTTCGTTTATTGCTAAAGGTTTGTCACTGCTGTTTCCCGTGGGGGTGTGGCTGAGCAAAGTGTTTTGAGCTGCTTGTGCGTGCTTGATACTCGCTCCTCTTGTTTTATAGTCTGGAGGGCATTCTCACAGGGCCGTGGATGCTTGCATGTGTAGTCTTACTGAGAGCTAATAGAAAGGCCAGGACCAAACCTGTGTGTTTATGGGGTGTAGTCACCCGTCTAGACATTTTCAGTGTCTTGCTTTGAGAATTAAGCTACATTAAC